ATACTAGTGTTCCTACCCCAAGTGATAGATGATTGATTACAAGATGGTATATATTCTTTATAAAGGACCAGAAATACCTTGCTTACGTATCATTGGGAAGTGCATTAACATAAATACGGCGGTAAGAAGAGGTAATACAAAAGTGTGTAAACTATAAAAACGAGTCAAAGTGGATTGTCCTACACTAGCACTTCCGCGTAATAACTCTACCAGAGGCGAGCCTATTACAGGAATAGCGTCTGGTACGCCTGTTACAATTTTTACTGCCCAATAACCAATTTGGTCCCGAGGTAAGGAATAACCAGTTACACCAAAAGATGCGGTCAATACACCCAAAACCACACCTGTAACCCAAGTCAATTCACGAGGTTTTTTAAAGCCGCCGGTGAGATACACGCGAAATACGTGCAGGATCATCATTAGGACCATCATACTTGCCGACCATCGATGAACTGATCGGATTAACCAACCAAAATTAGCTTCAGTCATTATATATTGAACAGAAGCAAAGGCCTCCGTAACGGTCGGACGATAATAAAAAGTCATAGCAAACCCGGTAGCTACTTGTACTAAAAAACAAGTAAGCGTAATTCCCCCTAGACAATAAAATATGTTGACGTGAGGAGGAACATATTTACTAGTTATATCATCGGCAATTGCCTGAATCTCAAGACGTTCTTCGAACCAATCATAGATTTTATTGAGATAGGTAAATCAAGGGGACCCCCCCGGAGAACCGTATATGAAAATTTCATCTCGTACGGCTCAAACAGAAACACCCAAATACTAGTTCTAACGGATGTGTGTAATATAAAGTTTGAAATTTTTTAATTCTATGATTTATGATTCAATTTTTTTTTGAAGATACTAAAGAATAAAAATCCGAAAGCTCTTCTTTGTGGTTATAATGCCAAAAAATCAAGTCGGCTCATTCGTCTATATATTGATCGTTATAGGCCTCTTGAATCTTCTATTTACCTATTTTCTTTGGTGTTATTTATGTGTAATGCGGCTTTACTGCTGTTTTCTTTATTATTGATAGGAATTCTCTTGTTAAGACCCTATGAATTGATTAAAACCTCAGATTCATACTAAAACCACGATGATTCAATAAAACCCTTTCAAACTAAGTCTAAGTCCCAAAATTCCCTGAGTAAGAACCATTGGATCATCACTTATTCAATGAATAGATATAATGACTAAAAATACAAACCAAAGAAACCTTTGTTTTGTCCTTTGATCAAAATAAGCATAAACGAAAGTTTGAAAGAATCAAAATATTTCTATTTATAACTTCTAACTCTTTGAAAAAATTTTTCGAAGTCCGGACACGAGGTCTGACTATTAAGTATGAATCATAGTTCTAATAGTAATCTATTTCATATATTCCGTGCTCCAGATACTAGAATGAATATCCGACGAAGTAAAACCATCTCTATCAAGATGACAGACCCATTCTCTGTACTATCCATAGGATCATTTATACCAAGTCACACACTCATATTCCGGAAATACAGAAACAAAGAAATTCCACGGTCAAACTACCAAAATAGAATGGGATAAAAATCAGAAACCTAAACGCTTCACTTTGTATTGAAAAAGCCAGTTAATGGTTCTTGGGAATCTAATTCATTGAAATTCCATCCAGTAAAATGGAAGAATTATAAATCTCCAAAATAATAGATAGGAATATCGCGAATAGAGCCATTGCGAGACCCATCAAAGGAGTAGTTCCCCACCCAGGAGCTACTTTACCATATTCTGAATTCAATGGTTTCAATAAACTCCCCGCATTAGTTCGTTTTGGGCGGCCAGATCTAGAACTACCTTCAACGGTTTGTGTAGCCATAATATTTTATATTCAGTAAGATCTGTTGACTTTGTATACCATTCCGTTGTAAATAAATGATCTTATCATAGATCCATTGTGGTCTTAAAACTTTATAATGTCTTAAAACTATATAATCATGGAAACAGCAACCCTAGTTGCCATCTTTTTATCTGGTTTACTTGTAAGTTTTACTGGGTACGCCTTATATACTGCTTTTGGGCAACCCTCTCAACAACTAAGAGATCCATTCGAGGAACACGGGGACTAGTTGAAGTACGGATCCTCCCAATATTGGGAGGATCCGTACTTCAATTGAGATAATGACAAATCATTTCACCTTTTTACTTTTTAGTTGGAACTTTAGGCGGGTCTCGAAAAAAGATAGCGAAAAAAATTATTCCTAGAGTTGAGACTAAAAGGAATGTATAAACCAATGCTTCCATAGATTCGATCGTGGTTTACAATTATAGCTTCCATACCTGTTTATTTGGGATCGTCTCCCGGATAAATAAAGAACAAGAGTCAAAGAAAAGGCAGTGATTCAAATCAAGATTTATCTGGTACCCCATCTAAAAATCACAAAAAGAAAATAAAAATGAAAAGTAACAAGTAACAAAGCATATTGTATCAGACTACTTGTCTTCTTGTAGTTGGATCTCCAAGTTTTTGGAATGCTCCAAATTCCACTTGAGCATCTAAATCTGGATCAATACCAGCAAAAACATCTCGAAACAAGGTTCTAGCACCATGCCAAATGTGTCCGAAGAAGAAGAGCAAAGCAAACGAAGCATGTCCAAAAGTAAACCAACCCCGTGGACTGCTACGAAAAACACCATCGGATTTCAAAGTAGCACGATCTAATTCAAAAATCTCACCCAATTGAGCACGTCTAGCATATTTTTTCACAGTAGCGGGATCGCTATAACTGACTCCGTTGAGTTCGCCGCCATAGAACTCGACAGTTACACCTACTTGTTCGACACTATATTTAGATTCCGCCCTTCTAAAAGGAACATCGGCTCTAACAATTCCGTCTCCGTCTACCAAAACAACCGGAAATGTTTCAAAAAAAGTAGGCATACGACGTACAAAAAGTTCGCGCCCCTCTTTATCTCTAAAGATAGGATGTCCTAACCACCCAACAGCTATTCCATCCCCGTTGTCCATTGAGCCCGCTCTGAATAACCCCCCCTTTGCCGGATTATTGCCGATGTAATCATAAAAAGCTAGTTTTTCGGGAATTTTAGACCAAGCTTCAGATAAACTTTGATTTTCAGCCAACCCAGCACCAATTCTTCGATATATTTCTTGTTGGAAGTATCCTTGATCCCATTGATAACGAGTGGGACCAAATAATTCAATCGGGGTAGTTGCTGAACCATACCACATAGTTCCAGCAACTACAAAAGCGGCAAAAAAGACAGCAGCAATACTACTGGAAAGGACGGTTTCAATATTTCCCATACGTAATCCTTTGTATAGGCGTTGAGGTGGACGTACACTAAGATGGAATAGACCCGCCAATATGCCCAAGGTCCCTGCTGCAATATGATGAGAGGCTATTCCTCCCGGAACAAAAGGATCAAAACCCTCCACACCCCACGCTGGATTTACGGATTGTACCCTTCCAGTTAGTCCATAAGGATCGGACACCCATATTCCAGGACCATACAATCCTGTTACATGAAATGCACCAAAACCAAAGCAAGCCACCCCTGATAGAAATAAATGAATTCCAAAGATCTTAGGCAAATCCAAAGAGGGTTTTCCTGTACGTTCATCAGTAAATATTTCTAGATCCCAATACACCCAATGCCAGATAGCTGCCAAAAAGCACAAGCCCGAAAACACAATATGTGCCCCGGCCACACCTTCGTAACTCCAAATACCCGGATTCGTTACAGTACCCCCTGTGATACTCCAACCGCCCCATGAATTGGTTATTCCTAAACGAGTCATGAAGGGTATAACGAACATACCCTGTCTCCACATTGGATCAAGAACAGGATCAGAAGGATCAAAAACTGCTAATTCGTATAGAGCCATCGAACCGGCCCAACCAGCAACCAGAGCTGTATGCATTATATGGACAGAAATCAAACGACCGGGATCATTCAATACGACGGTATGAACACGATACCAAGGCAAACCCATGGAAATACCCCTTTATCAATGAAAAATAGACACAATGTAACTTTATTGCATTGGAAAAAACTATGCTGTGGACCCTCTTTTTAGTGGATTATCTTGGGGAAAGAATTAATATTTGTTTGATTTGTTTGATTCTTTTCAATTACTTTTAGTAATAATGAAACTATTTTGTTCGTAGGAACAAAAAGAAGCAGATCTATTCTACACCCGATAAGTACCAATACGCAATGGTAGGGGAGTTGATACCATTTTATATGAGTGAATGCATATATATATTTGTTCATCATTCAAAGGACTTATTTGTAATAATTTTCCTTTATTCATTTTGTCTTCTTTATCTTTTTTTATAAACTTAGTCAATCTATGGATAAAATATGATAAAGGCCAATATTAGTAGGACACTAAATCCATTGTTACGCTTTCACATCAAAGTGAGATATAGTACTTAATTTTTCTTTTATTTAATGCCTATTGGTGTTCCAAGAGTACCTTTTCGAAGTCCTGGAGAGGAAGATGCATTGTGGATTGACGTATAGTGCGACTTGTCAGATATATTGGGTCATATGGTATTTCCCCATTCTCTTCCCCGATCGAGATATCCTCCCCTTCGCCCAAGAAAGATTGATTGAATTATCAAAAATTTGGAGCGTGAAGTTCAATTAGATCCATTTTTTCGGGAGGGTATACAGATTAATATTATCAATTAGAATAATTTATGGTTATCTTGGTTAGGCCAATAAAATGAAGTATCCAGGCTCCGTTTAGAAAAAAACCGGTAAAAAATCTATTTATGATTACTATTTCTATCATATTCTATTTCTTTATATATTTATAATAGAAGTGATCTCAAACTGTTAATCAATCGAGTAATATGATGAATGCATTGAATATCTGTTGTAAGACATGAAATAAATTGTAAAAAGGAAGTCGTAGCAAAAGGACGTGGTATTGGGGCATTTGTCATATATGTGCAAATCCAAATCGGGCGGATCTTTACTCGGAGTAGAGCATAAACCTAAAAAAATTGAAGAAGCCCATTCAGGAACAAGAAAATTACATCGCGATTGAGATTGTATCTCGATGAAACAATACATCAATGAAAAGTTAGTTAGATAAATTTAGTCATTTTTTTTTATAGATAAACAAAACAGGCCAAAACCCATCTTTTTTGAAAAATGAAAGAAAAGCCCCTTTTTATAAGTTAAAAGCCTGGTATGAAAAAAAAAAAAAAAAATAAAAGAAAGCGCTAGAATCTACATCTACACATTGATTCTTTTTTTTTTTTTCGTTATTTTTGTTGAACCGTATGCATCAAAAGGTGCATGTACGGTTTCTAAGGGATACAACTTTATCCCAATCAACCGACTTTATCGAGAACGATTACTTTTTTTAGGCCAAGGGGTTGATAGCGAGATCTCGAATCAACTTATTGGTCTTATGGTATATCTCAGTATAGAGGATGATACCAAAGATCTATATTTGTTTATAAATTCTCCTGGCGGATGGGTAATACCCGGAGTAGCTATTTATGATACTATGCAATTTGTGCGACCAGATATACAGACAATATGCATGGGATTAGCCGCTTCAATGGGATCTTTTATTCTGGTCGGAGGAGAAATTACCAAACGTCTAGCATTCCCTCACGCTTGGCGCCAATGAGTTTTTTATTTGATTTGAGAGAAAAAAGAAGACTATGCCTTCGCGCTATATGAAATATGAATATTAAGTAATAATAGCATGGCACTTCGAATTCGATATGATAAATTTTTTTAACCCTTAAATTATGTATCGAAAGAGTAGTATGAGATAAAAGGTATTTCCGATTTTATCTAATCTATCGGGAGGCCTATTTCAGCGTCACAAACTTTTTTGTTTTCACGCCGGGAGGCTCTTAACAATATTTAGGTTATGAAAGAATATGAAAATAAAAAAAATCTTGTTTTTTTATTTGAAAAAAAAAAAAAAGAAACTTTGGGATTGCTAAATAACAGACGAAATAAATATATAAAGCAACGGAGCCATCATAGTATTTTTGAACTACTCCAAAAACAAAAAGAAGGGTGGTTATTGGATCATTTACCAACCCGAGTCTGATAGACCCTATATTTAATTTATTTGATATTTAAGTAAGGTAAAAACGAATTCCATTATAGAGCCGTATGCAATGCGTAAAAGATGCCTGTACGGTTGTTCAATTATATATTTTATTATTCTTTATCTCTTCACCTTATCATCATGCGAGATAGAATAAACATTTATTATGTTATATCATCAGGGTAATGATCCATCAACCTGCTAGTTCTTTTTATGAGGCACAGACGGGAGAATTTATCTTGGAAGCGGAAGAACTTTTGAAGCTGCGCGAAACCGTCACAAGGGTTTATGTACAAAGGACAGGCAAACCCTTATGGGTTGTATCCGAAGATATGGAAAGAGATGTTTTTATGTCAGCAACAGAAGCCCAAGCTCATGGAATTGTTGATCTTGTAGCGACTGAATAAAAAAGAAAAAATAACAAAAATTTCAGACGAATTGGTGATTTGAGATTTTATCTTCTTACCGGATTTAATATTCTATTCATTAATCTATTAATATAGAAATAAAATAATTCATAATCATCCGGTTAAGATCGATCTAAACCAGCCCATTATGTATATGATTCAATATGCCAACTATTAAACAACTTATTAGAAACACAAGACAGCCAATCAGAAATGTCACGAAATCCCCCGCTCTTGGGGGATGTCCTCAGCGACGAGGAACATGTACTAGGGTGTATGTGCGACTCGTTCAGATCATGGGCTAGGACAAAAGAAAGAAAACAATTGATCCAGTATCAACGATCAGTACCAGTGAATAGACTAGAATGGAAGAACTCCATTCAATATCTAAAAATCAAAAAGATCTATCCTTCTATTGTGGTATCAAATGTATGGTTTCCGTTGGTGCAAATCCAATCAACTCCGTTTTAAATTTAAGATGAGAAAGAATTCTCCATTGATAGCAAATGATATCCATTAAGCAGGGGAAATACTATTTAAAAAAGCAGAAAAATTATGCCTTACTCTTGCAAGAACGGACTAACAGGGTCAGCTACTCAGCTAATCTTCATAATTAAATACCGTTACTGTATAAGTAGATCTCATTGTGAAAGACCTCGTACTGGATAATTATGGGTAGAGCCAAAGAGTGTGAACTGTACAAGTTAACAATAACATTGATTAAATGAAAGAAGGGCTCCGGTGTATAGAGAGGACCTCACCGTTTAAGAAGTAACCATAGAAACGATGGAACCCACTATATCCATTTATATTTACTACTTTTATGTGTTTTTGATACCTAATATCAATACAATTTTTTCTAGGCATTTCACCTAGAAAAAAAAAAAAAAAAAATCGTGGTCGGGAAGGTTATAGTAGCAAAAGCCATTGGAATTCAAATTTTATACATTGGAAGAATCCGTTTTGTTATTAATGGACTAGGATACGGGAAGGGAATAACTGAAAGAAAGGAAATCGATTAGTTATTCATCAAAGTTTCATTTATTCAATGACCAGAATTAAACGAGGGTATATAGCTCGAAGACGTAGAACAAAAATTCGTTTATTTGCATCAACCTTTCGAGGGGCTCATTCAAGACTTACTCGTACTATTACTCAACAGAAAATAAGAGCTTTGGTTTCGGCTCATCGGGATAGAGGTAGACAAAAGAGAGATTTTCGTCGGTTGTGGATCACTCGGATAAATGCAGTAATTCGCGAGAATAAAGTATACTTCAGTTATAGTAAATTTATACACAATCTGTACAAGAGACAGTTACTTCTTAATCGTAAAATACTTGCACAAATAGCTATATTAAATAAGAGTTGTCTTTATATGATTTCCAATGAGATCATAAAATAAAGAGATTGGAAGGAATCCGTTGGAATAGTTTAAATGGAGTTCCCTGGAGAATGAACTCTGGGAAGGTAGAGTAGAAATTAGTATGATAAAATATGATAAAGTCATCAAAATGAAGAAAGACGTTAAATAAAAAATATTTATTCCTCTTCTCCCATTTTTTTTCTTACGACAGGACATTTCGATTTTACGATTTTTCGAACAAAAAAAAAAACGTCAATCCGCATTTGAGTTTGGATTGGAATTTTATTTTGATTCAATTCAATTGAAGAGTCAACCTATTTTTTTTCTGGTTCTAAGACCAGCAGCTCTAGCGGTTGACTCGCTTCTTTCAAATTGTTTCTCATTATTAAGAAAAGGTAACGGAGATAAAATACGAGCTTGTTTTATAGCAATAGTAATTAATCGTTGTTGTTTTAAGGTCAATCTATTCACCCGTCTAGATAATATTTTTCCTTGTTCGCTAATAAATCGACTAATTAAACTCATGTTTCTATAATCAATTCGATCCCCCGATTGGATCGGAGGCAAACGCCTACGAAAAGATCGCTTAGATTTAAGAAAGATTCGCTTGGATTTATCCATGGTTTGTTTATTCCTTATCCTGAAAATCCCAATCCTATTTCTTAATTCTACATCATCTTTGATCCGATCGAAATAGGATTTGGTTTGTTTATATTTATTTGTTTCTATTTAAATTAAATAAATTAAAAAAAAAAATTTAAATAAATTATATATATATATTGTTATATATAATATGTAATTTTTCATCTTCCTTGGAAGACTGACACACGAGCGATCGGTTCGATCTATTTCTTTATCTCCCCATGAATCGTATGTTTGTAACAACAGGGACAGAATTTTCTCAATTCCAATCGACTAGGCGTATTGTGTCGATTCTTTTGAGTAATATATCTGGAAATGCCCATTGATTCCTTATTAACACGATTTCGAACACAACTGGTACATTCCAAAATAACCGTTACTCGGACATCTTTACCCTTAGCCATGAACCTCCTTTGGTTTTTGATTCACTCAATTCTTTAATTTTCCGACCCGAAGCAAGGAAGAAGAAAGGACACAAAAATAGAAGCAGGTAACTCGAAATCAAATTATGAAAGAAATATTTTGTTGCAATCAATATAGTAATAAATAATAAGTAATATAATGATTTCTAACTATATTTATAATTTTGAATTGCCGTACAGTATTTCATTTTCAGTTAAGTATCTTGTATGATATTGTTGCCCCAACCACCGCATTTCCGTTCTATTATTAATTTAATTTGAGCCTGAGCCCGAGTTCATAGTTTCACTGAGGGTGAAACCGCTTTTTCTTTGTTTTTTTTTTTTTAGAAAGAATAAGTAAAAAAAGAAAAAACAAAGAAAAAAAGAAGGGAGGGGTAGGGATTAGTTACAGATATTTGATTGTATCTCTAATCTTCTTCCCCCTTCCCATATCAATAGCTAGAATGAAAAAAAGGGGAATATCAACGCATCCGGAAAAAAACGATTGATCTCTATCAATAAACCTGCTAAAGCCCCGAACCATAGAGTACTTACTACCGGTGCCACGGAGAGATATGTTTTTAGATCTCGCATTTTAAAAACTCCTCTTTCTGTATTCGTTATTGTAATTTTATTGTAATTTGTAATACCTAATGGTAATACATATATGACCGGATGTGTATATGTAGTTAATGACTTACCACTTGTACGCGGAGTTCCTAATTCAAATTGAAATGTACAAAATAGATATTTATTTAAAGAAAAAAATACGTCCATTTCCGCCTTAAATTCCTAAAAAATATTAATTTTTTGTGGTAGATTTCATATTTATTTCATACTTTATATAAGTCTTTTACCATATTATATGTTTGTTATATGATATATGAGACCAAAAGGAAGAAGGAAGAAATGATAAGATAGTTTGTGTATATCAATGTAGGAAATAAAGATGTGGAAAACAAGGCAGGGATTCTCTACAATGACACTGTAGACCAATTGAAAGGGATGTAGCGCAGTTTGGTAGCGCGTTTGTTTTGGGTACAAAATGTCACGGGTTCAAATCCTGTCATCCCTACCTATTACTTATCTTCTGAGCAGTAACGAGGGA